ATCTATTTTATTTGATTGATGGATCCAACAACCAAACCTATTTTTTTTAATGAATTAAAAAAGAGAGTGGTTTTATTCGAAGCGCTTCGTGATTTTCAACCAATTATGTGCTTCAATATAATTACCTGGAGTAAGCGCTATAGCTTGTTTCCAATACTCAGCAGCTTGATCGGACCAAGCTTCCGCAATTTCAGAATCACCCTGTAGAATGGCCTGTTCTCCCCGGTCGGAATAGGTGGTTCCTTCCCTTAGAACCGTACTTGAGAGTTTCCTATCTCATACGGCTCAAAAATCGATTCTTTTCTTAATCTACCCTATGCTAACTGAATTAGATTTCTCATAAACCTATCCCATTTTTTCTTGGGTTAACCAGAAGAAGTTAATTACATAAGTTTCAAACCCTAATTTTGATCAATAATCAGAATCAGTTTGATCTTTTCTCCCACCTTCAGAAGAATGAAGCATAGGTATCCCCACAATATCGTTAGAATTTTCTGAAAGGTAACTATCTCGGTTTCATATATGGAATTCATATAGAATCTTTGAAAAAGACTTTTTTCCATAAGAAAAAAGAACTTACTATCCTTGGGATCTGATGCTACACCGCTGCTCAATACCTTAGTGGATCGACTCTATTACATAAGTTGATTCCTAACTTTTGTCCCATATCATGACATAAGTAAGCAGTTCTTAACTGTATCGACTCAATAGCTCGCTAATTGATCTTTACGGTGCTTTCTCTATCAATTTGATCCGTTATCCATAGAATATAGTATATAGGCTGCACTCATTTTTTTTTTTCTTCCTGTTTTGGTTCTCGTGAAGTCTCTTTCCTTGCTACAGCTGATAAAAATCGTTGCTTTGGACGATGCATTATGTAGAAAGCCTATTTTTTCTAGTATTTACTAGCCAATTTGATCTTTGCTTTTTTCCTTATTTCTATAGTGGAGATAGTCGCACGTAATGACAGATCACGGCCATATTATTAAAAGCTTGTGGTAAGAATGGGTTTCGTTCTAGTGCCCGGAAATAATATTCCAAAGCCTTTGTATGCTCTCCATTGCTTGTGTGTATAAGGCCTATGTTATAGAGTATATAACTTCGATCATAGGGATCAATTTCTGGTCGCGTAGCTTCATAATAATTCTGTAAAGCTTCCGCATAATTTCCTTCGGATTGAGCCAACATCCGTTACGGTCGTTCATTCTATTCAAAAAATCTCCGTTCCAGAACCGTACATGAGATTTTCATCTCATACGGCTCCTCCCTTCTGCGCATAGTACTAAGGGGAATAATCCATAGAATAAAAACTGAACTATTCTCATCTCATTATGAACTGAAAGGAACTAGTATTTTTACAAGAAATCTCTAGCCAGCCTTCCCGCAAGAGGTTTTTTCTTAACACCAATCATATTAGTGTTAGATATAAATGGTAACTCCAACAATTTCTTTGTTCTCAACGCCTTCTATTTCCAGGAATTAGTCACTTCAACGATCTTTGATGGTTATACGGGTATCCAAAGTACAAACGAGATGGATGTTTGTTGTCCCAACCATTCTTGTTAGTCCCGATACCGATAAGGAAAGGGGGAATTTATAACAAAGTTTTTGTGTTGTTGATTCCTAGGTGTAGTGCTTTTTCCCTTATGCCGTCTATTGGTACTAATGTAGTGTAGGATTGACCCGCAATACAGAACCCATAGGTGTAACCTTTCGCTCAATACTCAAATCAACAATTGAAACATCTGAGGCTGCATCAATCGAGGATACACGATAGAAGGAATTGTTCTATCTCCAAACTTCACCTTCACCGAGCGTAGGTTTATTTCAAGAATTTCGTTCTTTCTATACCGAACCGCGTCTCTTTCTCGTAAGACTGAGGTGAGGGCTAAAAAAAACAAGAAAAAAGAATCAAATCGCACCATCTCTGTAATAGGTAAATGCCTTTTTTTCTCCTGAAGTTGTCGGAATTATTCGTAATAAGATATTGGCTACAATTGAAGAGGTCTTATCAATAAAATTTCCATTTGTATGAGATCTAGGCATAATTAGCAATCCATTCTAGAATTCTTTTCATTACCCCTCGGGGAAAATGATCCCACAAACAAAGCAAAGGAATTATACAGTACGAAATAACATAAAAACAGACTAATTTTATTCTAATAAATAGATATTAAATAGATATGGGCTTTCCACTTAAATTGTCCCCTTTTGTTTGGGAAATATATGAGATATTGGAATAGATCCGCGGGGTAGCTGATGAATGAGAGAAGTTTTTGTTGAGAAATATTAAATGGGAAAGGAATTCTTCCTATGGAACTAGTGATCGGTCGTACTTGTACTGCAGTAATATGAATAACTCGCTATTCACTCAGTTTCTGGTCAATAATAAGATTATGTAGGAGAGATGGCCGAGTGGTTCAAGGCGTAGCATTGGAACTGCTATGTAGGCTTTTGTTTACCGAGGGTTCGAATCCCTCTCTTTCCGTTTCTGTTAATT